GTCAATATGATTGTAAATTTTGAATATAAATGTTGAGAAAAGAATAAAGAATATAAAAAAGACTATAAAAAAATACAATGAAAAAAAGAATTAAGTCAATTTTTTGTTATTATTAATTATTATTAATATTTTCTATTTTTATATGTTATTTTATCTGTTTTTTTTATCTTATTTTATCTTATTTTTTTTTATGCAATTACTTCATTTATTCAATTGATCTTTTTTCTCTATATTTTATATCAATAAAATTAGCTCAATAAAATCTGTTATAGAACACGGTATTCTATAGTAGCAATATTCTATAGTAGCAAAGCAATAAGAAATACGAATAATAAATAAAAAAGTAGGAATAGAACAAAAGAGGGGGGAGGAAATAATAAAGAAAAATTTATACAAAGCTAGATATGAGTCATCCACACCCTCTTTTTTGTATTTCATTAATTGAATTTTGTTTGATTAAGACTAAGTTCCATAAAAACCCCCGCCTTCTTTAAAATATCATGAACAGTTCCTGTGGGTTGAGCTCCTTTTTCAAGGAAATAGAGAATAGCGGGAACATTTAAATAGGTTTGATTATTTATCGGATCATAAAAACCCACCTTTCGAAGATCTCTTCCCTCTCTTCGGGATCGAACATCAATTGCAACGATTCGATAAACGGCTCATTGGGATAGATGTAGTTAAATAATACCCCCCCTAGAAACGTATAAGAAGTTTTCTCCTCGTACGGCTCGAGAAAAAAATGATTAAAAGTTATGTCTATGTATGGGATTCTAATGTATGGAATTAGAATGTCAAAAAGATCCATAAACCCAGCAAATCAATTAGACATTTAAACCCGTCTTTTTTTTTTCGAAAAAAAAGAAGAAAAAAGCATTCGTACTCTCATAACTCAAGTCAAATAACTCTCAAAATGCTCAAAAAAATCCTTAGGCATTCTTTCTTTTATTGAGTGGTCTCTAACCCCTTTTTTGTTTGTCTCGTTTAGAATCGATTTCGATTCCTCATTTTTATCTAGTTGTTGAGACAATTGAAAAGGGTATTTCCTTGTTCTAGGATCCTTTATCTTTGCCTTGAATCATTGGGTTTAGACATTACTTCGGCGATATTTAATCATTTCAAAAATGGCAGCAACATGCCCCTTTTTCTCTCTTTTTTTCTTTCTATCAAGGAATCATATGAACGATTAATTACCGCATGACACACTTTTGATCGAAAGAGTTTTACCAATTCCAACAATTTTTCTTTTTGATTTTAAAATAGTTTGAATCGGAGCCTTTCGATTTATATATCAAAAATAGACTTACGAAGTTGTTCCAACTTATTGATTTCCATTAACTAACCCTAGATCCTTGCCCCTGAAAAATGGATGTTTCTCTTCGAGCTCCATCCTGTACTATTTACATTACAACCCAACAAAAAGACGGATTATAATAGAACAGAACAAAGGATGTCGAGCCAAAAGCACCTTCATTTCTACATAATGGAAAGTGGTGGGTTTTGACATCCACAGCCGATCATGTCCTTCAAGTCGCACGTTGCTTTCTACCACATCGTTTCAAACGAAGTTTTACCATAACATTCCTCTAGTTTGGAACATTGATTCAATTATGGAATCATGAATAGTCATTGGTTCAGTCGATACATAGTAATCTATCTATACTTCTTCCTTCTATATGAAATCAATTTCTTTCTATATGAAAGAAATAGATAATTTAGGAAGAAAAAGCCTCAATAAGAATTCAAATTACCCCATATTGTATTGTATTCATACAATATATTTTTAACTTTTATTAATATTAAACTTTTCTATTCTAATTAATAAGAAATTAATAATTTCATTAATAATAATATCACGAATATTATATATTACAAATAATACAAATAAACTAATCTTTTTGAATCTGCCTTGCATCTTCAAATAACTCGATAGAATAGATTCTCCAATCTCACAGTTCTTCGAGTGCCAATCTTAAGAAATCATTAAAAATCAAAAGCAAGAATCGCTTTTTCTCCAATATTTGACTCAAAGAAGGTTGGTAAAAAAAAAAGAGCAATTTAGATTCGGATATCGTTATTCTGATAGATAAAAAGAGTCTGCTCTGGGACGGAAGGATTCGAACCTCCGAATAGCGGGACCAAAACCCGTTGCCTTACCACTTGGCCACGCCCCATTTAGATTTCTATTTGAAACTACTAAACACTAATATGGGTATTCCTTGTTCGTCAATTCCAGTTCCAAATAGCTATGGAATAGATTAGATTCTTGCTAGGATTTTGGCACGTATGGATAGAGAATTAAACCTAATTTATTGATCATTACATATAATTCAATTAAGATATTGTATGAAAGTATGATTTCTTCTATTCTCTTGTAAGAATTGAAGGCTTTTTGATTGGGTGAGTTCAAAGAAGTATTGTTTAGTCTGCCTTATTTTCCTTTCTTCATTTTTTTCCTTATATCAAAATATCAAAAAAACATATTAATAACTCAATCAAA